CAAAGTTATATACAAATCACTACCCCCTTTTTTGTATTTCCTTAATTTATTTCCTTAATTGAATTTCGGTTGATTAAGACGAAGTTCCTTAAAAACCTCTGCCTTCTTTAAAATATCCTGAACAGTTTCTGTAGGTTGAGCCCCTTTTTCAAGGAAATATAAAATAGCAGGAACATTTAAATAAGTTTGATTCTTTATCGGATCATAAAAACCCACTTTCTGAAGATCTTTTCCTTCTCTTCGGGATCGAACATCAATTGCAACGATTCGATAGACGGCTCATTGGGATAGATGTAGATGAACAACACCCCCCCTAGAAACGTATAGGAAGCTTTCTCCTCGTACGGCTCGAGAAAAATGATTGATTCGAAGTTTTGTCTCTGTATGGAATTCTATCTAAGAAATGACAACTGGATCCATAAAATGATCAAAGCAATTAAAGATCTAAGTCTTTTTTTCTTCGTTCTTCCTTAAAATGAAAAAGAAACCATTCATACTCTCATAACTCAAGTTGGATAACTTTCAAACAGTTCAAAGGAAAATCTTTCGGCACTTTCATTTATTGAGCGGTCTTTCCTCCTTTTTTGTTTGTCTCGTTTAAAATCGGATTCTTCAGTCTGATCCAGTTATTAAGACAATTAAAAAGGTGTTTCCTTGTTCTGGGATCCTTTATCTTTATTTTATTTTAAATCATTGGGTTTAGACATTACTTCGGTGCTTTTTAATCCTTTCAAAATGGCAGCAACATACCCTTTTTGCGATTTTTATGAAAGAATCCTACAAGATGATGGATTCCCTCGTGAAACACTTTGGATAGAAAAAGTTTGATCAATTCCAATAAATTTTTTCATTTTAAACTTGCTCGAATTGGATTCTTTCGATTTCCATACCTAAGATATATTTACGAAGTTGTTTCAATTTTTTTATTGATTGGCATTAACCCTAGACCCTTGCCCCGAGAAATAAATTAATACTTTCTACTCGAGCTCCATCATGGACTATTTACATTCCAAGACAACAAAAAACGAGGGGTTCTAGTGAAACAGAACCAATGATGTCGAGCTAAGAGCACCTTCATTCCTACAAAAAATGGTGGATGTACAAATCCACAACGGATCGTGTCCTTCAAGTCGCACGTTGCTTTCTACCACATCGTTTCAAACGAAGTTTTACCATAACATTCCTCTAAGAACCGGTATGGAATTGATTCAATTATGGAATCATGAATAGTCATTGGTTGGGCTGATGTATAAACACCATAATCTAAAGTATTTTCTATATCTTCTATATCTATAGTATATAGATATAAATAATACTATAGATATAGGTGGATAAATATTTTTCTGAAGAAGTCTTAGTAAGACCCCATCGCTAATATAAAATTGTCTAACATTATAATATTAAATATATATAATAAATTATTTATTTATATAAATAAAATAAGACGAATAAACGAATTCTTTTTGATTCTGCATCTTCACGTGACTTAATAGGAGAGAAAGATTCAGCTTCTAAGGAATGATTTAAACTATTTCTCTTTCGAAATTTCGAATCAATTTCGAAAGTTCCCCTCTCGACATCATTATTCCAAGAAAATTTGATAGTTAAAAATAACTTTTGATCATCTTAGGAAAAAAGATAAGTCTTTTTTTTTTCATCTGATTGATAAAATCCAAAGAATGGGGAGGGTTTCGTATCTATCAATTCGATCAAATAGACTGAGCAATTGTCACCGTTTATAGATATTGAAATGAACGCCTTCCCATCACTGATTAACTCCTATCTACCCCATTCTATGGGACTGATGCAGCATAAATCAAAAGAAGGGGATGTCCTGGTCTTTTTTATTTTTACGAAATGCGAGCTGTCTGGGCACAAAGCCAAACAAGCCCAGATTAAGTCCAGTTTTTGCTCCTTTTTTTCTATTTTAGCCTACCTCATTGATTAAGAATTAAGAGACTTAGTGAATTGAATTAGTACCAAAAACCCCCTCTTGGCGAAAAGTCAAGAAATCTACAAAAAACAAAATTGAATCTAATTAGGCTAATTTAGGGGGTAGAGAATATGAGATAGGGAATATGGATTCTTTCGTATCTCGATTCAGTTTTTGAAAAAAATAAGAAACAACAATCACATTCCAGCTAACATTTCGATTTTAAACAGAACATTGTTAAAAACGCAATCTATATTGTCAGAGAATATATATGTTCTGGGACGGAAGGATTCGAACCTCCGAATAGCGGGACCAAAACCCGTTGCCTTACCACTTGGCCACGCCCCATTTAGATTTCTATGCGATACTAATAAAGTATATTGCTGGTTTTGTTTGTTTGTCAACTCTAGCCCAAATATCTATAGAATCGATTAGATTGGTATTCGGATTTTTCTATGTTTTTGGTATGTGTAGATATAGAATTCAACTTAATTTATTGATCATTACATATAATTCAATTAAGATATTGTATGAAAATATTATTTTTTCGATTCTCCTTTGAGAAAA